AGGTAGGGTGGCTGAAGTATAGCGGTGGCTTGTAGTCCCATGTATAGAGGTTTGAGTCCTCTCCCTATCAAGCCTTGTGGTGTGACCACGTCAGATTGCAAACCTGAAGAAGTAGGCTTACCGCCTGCCGGGGCTTTCCCCGCTGGCGCCCCGGCGGCGGGGCAAGGATAGATGGATGCTCGTTGGTTAGGGCGCTTAGCTGTTAACTAAGACCTCGGAGGATCAAAGCCTCCTCATCTAGATAAGGCTTTAGCTTAATGAAAGTACTTGGGTTGCATCCAAGGGATGTGAGATAGAGTCTCGCAAGTCTTACAAAGGCTGGGAGATTTTAACTCCCGCTTGGGGCTTTGAAGGCCCTTGGTCTAACCCTATCCTAAGCCTTTATGTAAATAAAGCCAGAATGGCGGGCGTCAGGGGGAGCGAACCCACTGCGATCGTAGAGGTAACAGCAAGAAATAGATAGCCTCGGAAAGGCCGCAATCGTCAGGGCGCACAGCTGATAGGCACATTAGGCGCGGTTGTTAGAGCAACAGCATAACACACCCGAAGGTAGTAGAAAAGGCTAAGAAGCCCAAAAAGTGCGGCGACTAATGAGGGGAATGGAAGTCCTTGCATAGTTAGTTCACGGATCATTCCCCATTTAATAAGGAAGCCTGAAAGAGGGGGCAGGCCTGCCATGGAGAGCATGGTTGGGAGCAGGATTGTCCCAACTCCCGGGGATTTACCCCAGGAGGTTGCAAGACTATTCAGAGTAGTACAATTATATGCTTTTAATGCCAAGAATGCTGCTGAAACCATGGCAACATACATAAAAAGGGCTACAAGACCAATAGTACGTGAGTACTGAATAATAAGGACCATTCATCCAAAGTGGGCAATTGAAGAGTAAGCAAGAAGCTTTCGAAGCTGTGTCTGATTTAAACCCCCTCAACCGCCAACTGCGATGGAAATTCCCCCCAACCACGTAATAATGGAGGAGTCGAGACTCTCGGCAACCTGCACGATCAAAGCAAATGGGGCTAGTTTTTGTCATGTTGAAAGCACTAAGCCCGTTGTGAGATCAAGACCTTGAAGAACCTCGGGCAGCCAGAAGTGTACCGGTGCGAGACCCATCTTTAAAGCGAGCGCGAGCACGAAGATCGTCCCAGCGATCGGGTCAATAGACTGGCAAATTGACCACCCGCCCCCGGCATACGCATTAATCAGACTGGCAAACATGATTATAGCAGCAGCGGTCGCTTGAATTAGGAAGTATTTGGTGGCAGCCTCAGCCCCCCGCGGATGGTGTTTTTGAGCCATCAGAGGGAGGATCGCAAGGGTGTTCATCTCGAGGCCCATCCATGCAAGAAGCCAATGGGAGCTCGAAAAAGTTAAAACAGTCCCCAAACCAAGGGCAGACAATAAGAAGGTTACAACGAGCGGGTGCATCAGTAAAGGGAGGTCTCTAACCAACATGTCTGGGGTGCAAGCCCCCAGAAGCTTATTTAGCCGACTCTACTAGAAGGTGGTGTAGTGGAAGCACAAAGAGTTTTGATCTCTTGAGGATGGGTTCAAATCCCTTCCTTCTAAGCAGCCGGCAGCACAAGTCCACCCCGAAACATCGTTTTACGAATCATAATGAAAGCTAGTGCCCTGGTATCCGGGCGGGATACCAGCTCGACTCACGTCTGGTTCACGGGACACTTGGCCACGCTCACCACGGAATGAGTTGCACGGCGTAGTGCGAAAGCATATTTCGACTTGAAACAGCTACTGTTAAGGAGAGGACTTGAACCTCTGGGGGAAGAGGGCTTAGGCCTCTCGCAATTACCGGGCTCTGCCACCTTAACGAGCGGTTTGTTCAGAAGGAGGAGATTTTAACTCCTACCCTTAACTCCCAAAGCTAAGATCCTAAATTAGACTACCCCCTGACAGCGTGCAGGGCGCCCGAGGCCTTAAGCTTCCGACGTCTGTCAATGTCAAAGAGCCGACCCGAGGGTCGCGGGGCCTCGCCCCGCTAGATCCCGCGCCGAGTGCGCGGCACCGCCACGCGTAACTTTACGACCAAAAATTTTGGCCGCGCGCTCTCCAGCTGATCGCGCACCCACGCCCCGAACCGGAAATATTCACCAAAATATTTCTCTCCGAGAAATCCGTGGCTCGAGTTACAAATATGCTATGTATTAACACCATACGTCGAATTTAAGCATGTGTAGTTAAGCACACTATGAAATATAGGAAGATATATTATGGTTAATTCACATACTATGACTCATAGAATAGGCCCAAGCTCACCTCCGGCTCCCACAACTTATCAGCAATTTCTTATAGAGAGTATCTTTCCGTTCCGACTACAGACACCCACAATTGACAAGCATCACCTCGTTCCTCAGGATCTAGCGATCCCTTAGCGCCACACACCCTTAAGATCAAATTTCTTATCTTTTAAATCATCCGCAAGTCTTGCTCTCTCCCGGTGTAAACCATGTTATGAAGGGGTCACGGACATATATCGTGGCTGCAGAGCACGGTGAATTTTTCCTGGCATTTGGTTGTTACTTCAGGGGCATAGTGAAGCTTAACTCCTGTTCCCGATTAAATTTGGTACATCACGATGGTGGAGTCCATTCGAGCCATGACCCAGTCAGCCACGGCGCCCTTTGGGTGCATTTGGTTCTTTTTTTTTTATCCTTTCATCTGGCATCTCTGAGTGCAGGGCTAATGTTAACTGACAAGGGGGTACGGTTCCTTGAATCCAGGTAATATGTGTGAATGTTGGGAAGACATTGTTGGATAACTGCATACTTCGTTTTCAGGTGCATATTGAAAAAAATCTTTTTCTGAGATTTTTTAAAAAATTTTAAAAAATTTTAAAAAATTTTGGTGAAATTTTAGACCGCAAAAAATTTTGGTAGACCCCCCTACCCCCCTACCCCCCTGGAGCCCCCCACTTTTTGGGAAACCTCAGAACTGTAGGGACGTGAGCGGGAGTGGAAATATTGCAATAGGTCGTGTTAGCTTTACTGGCTTCTATTGTGGGAAAAATTCTGTCTTTATGATAGAGGTGTCGCTTTGGTAGGGGGGGTTCATTGTTTTGCTGAATTTTGGTTAATTTGCTGAATATTTCACCAAGAGCCGCCCGGGCGGTTTCATGGTATATTTGGCCCTGCCTAAGACGCGACGAGAAACTCGGTGAACCCTGGAACCAGGTATGAAGAGGCCCATAAGCATAAAATTTTCAAAAATGAGAAGAAAAAATTTTCGAAAATTTTATGGGCTCGGGGGCGGGCTGCCGGGGCGGAGGCGGGCTGTATAATCTGACCCTCTTTATAGGCCCTGGTGGTAGTAGAGGAAGGGGTTTAACCAACATGTTTGGGGTATGGGCCCAAGAGCTTATTTAGCTGACTCTACTAGGGAACCGCCTTGGGGCCGGGGTGGTCCAGACTTTCACCATCAAACGATGCTTGCGCCAAAGGTGTGTCCGGGGCCCAGCCAAATTAGGCGTGCCGCCCCCATGGGGTCATAAAAACACATGCGTTTGTATTGACTTATGGGCGTATAAGCAATATTGATATATGTCAATATTGACATATGTCGATATTGATATATGCTCATGGGGTCATAAAAACACATGCGTTTGTATTGACTTATGGGCGTATAAGCAATATTGATATATGTCAATATTGACATATGTCGATATTGATATATGCTCATGGGGTCATAAAAACACATGCGTTTGTATTGACTTATGGGCGTATAAGCAATACTGATATATGTCAATATTGACATATGTCGATATTGATATATGCTCATGGGGTCATAAAAACACATGCGTTTGTATTGACTAATGGGCGTGTAAGCAATATTGCTATATGCTCACGGGGTTATAAAAACACATGCGTTTGTATTGACTTATGGGCGTATAAGCAATATTGATATATGTCAATATTGACATATGTCGATATTGATATATGCTCATGGGGTCATAAAACACATGCGTTTGTATTGACTTATGGGCGTATAAGCAATATTGATATATGTCAATATTGACATATGTCGATATTGATATATGCTCATGGGATCATAAAAACACATGCGTTTGTATTGACTTATGGGCGTATAAGCAATATTGATATATGTCGATATTGACATATGTCGATATTGATATATGCTCATGGGGTCATAAAAACACATGCGTTTGTATTGACTAATGGGCGTGTAAGCAATATTGCTATATGCTCACGGGGTTATAAAAACACATGCGTTTGTATTGACTAATGGGCGTATAAGCAATATTGATATATGTCAATATTGACATATGTCGATATTGATATATGCTCACGGGGTCATAAAAACACATGCGTTTGTATTGACTAATGGGCGTGTAAGCAATACTGATATATGTCAATATTGACATATGTCGATATTGATATATGCTCATGGGGTTATAAAAACACATGCGTTTGTATTGACTAATGGGCGTGTAAGCAATACTGATATATGTCAATATTGACATATGTCGATATTGATATATGTTCACGGGGTTATAAAAACACATGCGTTTGTATTGACTTATGGGCGTATAAGCAATACTGATATATGTCAATATTGACATATGTCGATATTGATATATGCTCATGGGGTTATAAAAACACATGCGTTTGTATTGACTTATGGGCGTATAAGCAATACTGATATATGCTCATGGGGTTATAAAAACACATGCGTTTGTATTGACTTATGGGCGTATAAGCAATACTGATATATGTCAATATTGACATATGTCGATATTGATATATGTTCACGGGGTTATAAAAACACATGCGTTTGTATTGACTTATGGGCGTATAAGCAATACTGATATATGCTCACGGGGTCATAAAAACACATGCGTTTGTATTGACTAATGGGCGTGTAAGCAATACTGATATATGTCAATATTGACATATGTCGATATTGATATATGCTCATGGGGTTATAAAAACACATGCGTTTGTATTGACTTATGGGCGTATAAGCAATACTGATATATGTCAATATTGACATATGTCGATATTGATATATGCTCATGGGGTTATAAAAACACATGCGTTTGTATTGACTTATGGGCGTGTAAGCAATACTGATATATGTCAATATTGACATATGTCGATATTGATATATGCTCATGGGGTTATAAAAACACATGCGTTTGTATTGACTTATGGGCGTATAAGCAATACTGATATATGCTCATGGGGTTATAAAAACACATGCGTTTGTATTGACTTATGGGCGTATAAGCAATACTGATATATGCTCACGGGGTCATAAAAACACATGCGTTTGTATTGACTAATGGGCGTGTAAGCAATACTGATATATGTCAATATTGACATATGTCGATATTGATATATGCTCATGGGGTTATAAAAACACATGCGTTTGTATTGACTTATGGGCGTATAAGCAATATTGATATATGTCAATATTGACATATGTCGATATTGATATATGCTCATGGGGTCATAAAAACACATGCGTTTGTATTGACTTATGGGCGTATAAGCAATACTGATATATGTCAATATTGACATATGTCGATATTGATATATGCCCACGGGGTTATAAAAACACATGCGTTTGTATTGACTAATGGGCGTATAAGCAATACTGATATGTCAATATTGACATATGTCGATATTGATATATGCCCACGGGGTTATAAAAACACATGCGTTTGTATTGACTAATGGGCGTATAAGCAATATTGATATATGCTCACGGGGTTATAAAAACACATGCGTTTGTATTGACTTATGGGCGTATAAGCAATACTGATATATGCTCACGGGGCTATAAAAACACATGCGTTTGTATTGACAGATCTATGCGTACGTAGAAACCTGCACTGACTTGGTCCATACATAATGATACGAAGACCATTTTCAGAACGCCCAACACCCCCCCCACTACTTCTTGAGTTAGGGCTGCTGACTTGCCCCCGGCCCGCTATCTCGGGCCACCGGAAGTACTAAACGCGGGGGCTGCTAGCGTAGCTTAACCTAAAGCATAGCACTGAAGATGCTAAGATGGGCCCTAGAAAGCCCCGCAAGCACAAAGGCTTGGTCCTGGCTTTACTGTCGGCTTTAACTAGATTTACACATGCAAGTCTCCGCACCCCTGTGAGGATGCCCTTTACTCTCTGCCCGGGAGCAAGGAGCTGGTATCAGGCACGCTCTGCGGCCCATGACGCCTTGCTAAGCCACACCCCCAAGGGAATTCAGCAGTGATAAACATTAAGCGATAAGCGAAAGCTTGACTTACTCAAAGTTGAAACAGGGCTGGTAAAACTCGTGCCAGCCACCGCGGTTAGACGAAGTAGCCCAAGTTGACGAACATCGGCGTAAAGAGTGGTCAAGGGCAGAAACAACTAAAGCCGAAGCTCCCCTCAACCGTTATACGCATTCGGAGGAGCGAAGTTCTACTACGAAAGTGGCTTTATCCAACCTGAACCCACGACAGCTAAGGAACAAACTGGGATTAGATACCCCACTATGCTTAGCCTCAAACTATGATGCTAAGGTACAACTAGCATCCGCCAGGGAACTACAAGCACTAGCTTCAAACCCAAAGGACTTGGCGGTACCTCAGACCCCCCTAGAGGAGCCTGTTCTAGAACCGACAATCCCCGTTCAACCTCACCACCTCTTGTTTTCCCTGTCTATATACCGCCGTCGTCAGCTTACCCTGTGAAGGGTCCTATAGTAAGCACAATGGATAAATTCCAGAACGTCAGGTCGAGGTGTAGCGTATGGGGTGGAAAGAAATGGGCTACATTTCCTAAGATAGGACACTACCAATAATGCTGTGAAATCAGTGCTTGAAGGTGGATTTAGCAGTAAGAAAGAACCAGAGAGTCTTTCTGAAGCCGGCTCTGAGGTGCGTACACACCGCCCGTCACCCTCCCCGAGTTCATCGTGCCCGCTAATTAAGAAGTGAGTCAAACAAAGGGGAGGCAAGTCGTAACATGGTAAGTGTACTGGAAAGTGCACTTGGATTAACCAGGACGTAGCTCAGGCAGTAAAGCATTTCTCTTACACTGAAAAGACACCCGTGCAATTCCGGTCGCCCTGAGCTGATCAGCTAGCCCAACAAAGTAGGGCGTCCCAACAAAGGACCCCCGCCCTAACAGAAATCTGAAAAGTATAAGTAAATCATTTTTCGACCCTAGTATAGGAGATAGAAAGGAAAATTTGAGCTATAGAGAAAGTACCGCAAGGGAAAGCTGAAATAGAAGTGAAATAACCCATTTAAGCCTAAAGAAACAGAGATTCTACCTCGTACCTTTTGCATCATGATTTAGCTAGTAAACTCACGCAAAGAGAACTTTAGTTTGAGCCCCCGAAACTAGACGAGCTACTCCGAGACAGCCTATAACAGGGCCAACCCGTCTCTGTGGCAAAAGAGTGGGACGAGCTCCGAGTAGAGGTGAAAGACCTACCGAGTCTAGTTATAGCTGGTTGCTTAAGAAATGGATATAAGTTCAGCCCCCCGGCTTCTTGAACCCTGACAGTGCTACTGGCTTTGGGCACAGAAACCAGGGGAGTTAGTCAGAGGAGGTACAGCTCCTTTGAAGCAGGACACAACCTTTTCAGGTGGTTAAGGAACACAATAATTAAGGTAGACTGTCTTAGTGGGCTTAAAGGCAGCCACCTATGAAGAGGGCGTTAAAGCTCAGACAACCTAAAACCGCTTATTTTGTTAAGCACTCCGACCCCCAGAAATATATTAAGCCGCCCCATGCGACCATGGGAGAGACCATGCTAAAATTAGTAATAAGAGGGCTCGCCCCTCTCCTATGCATATGTGTAAGTCGGACCGGACTCCCCGCCGATGATTAGCGAACCCAAGCCAAGAGGGAACTTCGGACCAAATCGAAAGCAAGAAAATCCCGAATACAACATCGTTAACCCCACACAGGAATGCTTTTAGGAAAGACTTAAAGGGGGAGAAGGAACTCGGCAAACACAAGCCTCGCCTGTTTACCAAAAACATCGCCTCTTGCCCGATAAGTATAAGAGGTCCCGCCTGCCCTGTGACTACGGGTTTAACGGCCGCGGTATTATGACCGTGCGAAGGTAGCGCAATCACTTGTCTTTTAAATGGAGACCTGTATGAATGGCATCACGAGGGCTTGACTGTCTCCTCCCCCCAGTCAGTGAAATTGATCTTCCCGTGCAGAAGCGGGATTACCCCCATAAGACGAGAAGACCCTATGGAGCTTTAGACATTAGGTGGCCCGTAATATAGGCCTGTCCGACCGGGAAAAGCCCCACGGCTCCCGCCTACTTGTCTTTGGTTGGGGCGACCCCGGAGGGAAGCATAGCCTCCATGAGGATTGAGAGTACTACTCTTGCAGCCCAGAGCCACTGCTCCAGGCAACAGAACCTCTGACCAGCCGATCCGGCTTGTGCCGATCAACGAACCGAGTTACCCTAGGGATAACAGCGCAATCTCCTCTCAGAGGCCCTATCGACGAGGGGGTTTACGACCTCGATGTTGGATCAGGACATCCTAGTGGCGCAGCCGTCGCTAAGGGTTCGTTTGTTCAACGATTAAAGTCCTACGTGATCTGAGTTCAGACCGGAGTAATCCAGGTCAGTTTCTATCTATGAAATTATCCCTCCTAGTACGAAAGGACCGGAGAGAGGGGGCCTATGCCCACTAGTACGCCCCTCCCCCACCCACTGAAGACAACTAAATTGGCAAAGGGGAATACCCAGGCATGTCGAAAAGAACGGCCCATTAAGGTATCAAATTACTATGGTTATGAGAAGGTTTCGCCCTTTTCCCAAGAGGTTGAAGTCCTCCCCTTAATAATGATAACGACACTGCTCATTTTCGTTCTTAACCCGTTAGCTGTCATTGTGCCCGTTCTATTATCCGTGGCTTTTCTAACGCTTTTAGAGCGGAAGGTCCTCGGCTACATGCAACTCCGAAAGGGCCCAAATATTGTAGGCCCATATGGCCTTCTTCAGCCTATCGCTGATGGGGTAAAACTTTTTACTAAGGAGCCGGTCCGGCCCTCTGCAGCGTCCCCCTTCCTATTCCTCGCAACACCGATACTAGCACTTACCCTGGCCCTAGCGCTGTGGGCCCCTCTGCCCATGCCGTACCCCCTTGCTGATTTGAATTTAGCGATCTTGTTTATCCTTGCCCTCTCTAGCCTTGCGGTATATTCAATTTTGGGCTCAGGGTGGGCTTCTAATTCAAAATATGCTTTGATTGGTGCCCTTCGAGCCGTTGCCCAAACCATTTCTTATGAAGTGAGTCTAGGCCTGATCGTGCTGAGTGTGGTTATCTTTACTGGCGGTTTCACTCTGCACACCTTTAATGTCGTGCAAGAAAGCATCTGACTAGTTGTCCCCGCCTGACCTCTTGCAGCTATATGGTACGTTTCAACGCTTGCTGAAACTAACCGAGCCCCCTTCGACCTCACAGAGGGTGAGTCCGAACTTGTCTCTGGTTTTAATGTGGAGTATGCAGCCGGGCCATTCGCCCTGTTCTTTTTGGCAGAATACTCCAATATTCTGCTTATAAATACACTTTCCGCCACGTTCTTCCTAGGCGCATCTCATACCCCGGCCTTCCCTGAACTCACCACTACCAATTTGATGATGAAAGCTGCTCTCTTATCAGTCGTCTTTCTCTGAGTCCGGGCGTCCTACCCTCGTTTTCGGTACGACCAGTTAATGCACTTGATCTGAAAAAGCTTCTTGCCCCTCACATTGGCGCTCGTGCTTTGACATCTCGCCCTGCCCATTGCACTTGTTGGGCTGCCCCCTCAGCTGTAGCTCGGAACTGTGCCCGAATGTTTAGGGATCACTTTGATAGAGTGGACTATGTGGGTTAAACCCCCTCCGGTTCCTGGGAAGCCCGAACCTGGCCGGGGCCCCCGGCGGCGGGGGCGGCTCTTGGTGAAATATTCAGCAAATTAACCAAAATTCAGCAAAACAATGAACCCCCCCTACCAAAGCGACACCTCTATCATAAAGACAGAATTTTTCCCACAATAGAAGCCAGTAAAGCTAACACGACCTATTGCAATATTTCCACTCCCGCTCACGTCCCTACAGTTCTGAGGTTTCCCAAAAAGTGGGGGGCTCCAGGGGGGTAGGGGGGTAGGGGGGTCTACCAAAATTTTTTGCGGTCTAAAATTTCACCAAAATTTTTTAAAATTTTTTAAAATTTTTTAAAAAATCTCAGAAAAAGATTTTTTTCAATATGCACCTGAAAACGAAGTATGCAGTTATCCAACAATGTCTTCCCAACATTCACACATATTACCTGGATTCAAGGAACCGTACCCCCTTGTCAGTTAACATTAGCCCTGCACTCAGAGATGCCAGATGAAAGGATAAAAAAAAGAGAACCAAATGCACCCAAAGGGCGCCGTGGCTGACTGGGTCATGGCTCGAATGGACTCCACCATCGTGATGTACCAAATTTAATCGGGAACAGGAGTTAAGCTTCACTATGCCCCTGAAGTAACAACCAAATGCCAGGAAAAATTCACCGTGCTCTGCAGCCACGATATATGTCCGTGACCCCTTCATAACATGGTTTACACCGGGAGAGAGCAAGACTTGCGGATGATTTAAAAGATAAGAAATTTGATCTTAAGGGTGTGTGGCGCTAAGGGATCGCTAGATCCTGAGGAACGAGGTGATGCTTGTCAATTGTGGGTGTCTGTAGTCGGAACGGAAAGATACTCTCTATAAGAAATTGCTGATAAGTTGTGGGAGCCGGAGGTGAGCTTGGGCCTATTCTATGAGTCATAGTATGTGAATTAACCATAATATATCTTCCTATATTTCATAGTGTGCTTAACTACACATGCTTAAATTCGACGTATGGTGTTAATACATAGCATATTTGTAACTCGAGCCACGGATTTCTCGGAGAGAAATATTTTGGTGAATATTTCCGGTTCGGGGCGTGGGTGCGCGATCAGCTGGAGAGCGCGCGGCCAAAATTTTTGGTCGTAAAGTTACGCGTGGCGGTGCCGCGCACTCGGCGCGGGATCTAGCGGGGCGAGGCCCCGCGACCCTCGGGTCGGCTCTTTGACATTGACAGACGTCGGAAGCTTAAGGCCTCGGGCGCTAGGGGGGAATTTAACCCCCAACCCCCGGATTACAAGACCGGTGCTCTTACATTGAGCCACTAGTGCAGTTTCAATCAAGTGCCTTATTCTCGGCTCAGCCGCTTAGGGGAAAGAAAACTAGGAAGATGGAGAAATAGACAACTGAGGCCAGTTGACCAGTAATGATGTATGGGTGCTCGACTGGTATGCCCCCAATTCATGTAAGGACCATCACATCCGCAACTAGGCCCCAGAATAAGAGTTGGGTGATCGGACGAAAGGTGAGGCCTCGCTGCTTAGATGTGTGAAGCATTGGGACGATCATTAAGACTAAAATAGAGAAAAGAAGGGCTAGCACGCCCCCTAACTTGTTGGGGATGGATCGAAGAATAGCATAAGCAAACAAGAAATATCACTCTGGCTTGATGTGAGGAGGGGTGACAAGCGGGTTGGCAGGAATAAAATTATCCGGGTCACCAAGAAGGTTCGGTGAAAATAGTGCAAAGGCTGTCAGGGCTAGGATTAGGATAGCAAAGCCTAGGAGGTCTTTGAAAGAGAAGTAGGGGTGAAAGGACACTTTATCCGCATCAGAGTTCAGGCCCGCGGGATTATTGGAGCCAGTTTCATGGAGGAAAAGGAGGTGTAGTACTGTGGCAGCAATAATTACGAAAGGGAAAAGAAAGTGGAAAGCAAAGAAACGGGTCAAGGTGGCATTATCAACGGAGAAGCCTCCCCAGATCCACTGAACTAATACCTCACCAGCATACGGAACGGCTGACAGGAGATTGGTAATCACTGTGGCACCTCAGAAGGACATTTGGCCCCAAGGGAGAACATAGCCCACGAAAGCGGTCATTATCGTTAGAAGGAGTAGAATAACCCCAATATTCCAGGTTTCTTTATAAAGGTAAGAGCCATAGTAAAGGCCCCGCCCAATGTGGAGGTAGATGCAGATGAAGAAAAAAGATGCTCCGTTGGCATGCATATTACGAATTATTCAGCCATAATTTACATCCCGACAAATGTGGGCTACAGAAGAAAATGCTGTAGAGATGTCGGATGTGTAATGTATAGCCAAGAATAGGCCAGTCAGGATCTGAGAGGCAAGACAGAGGCCTAGGAGGGAGCCAAAGTTCCACCAGGCGGAAATGTTAGCAGGGGCAGGCAAATCCACTAGTGCACCATTGGCAATTTTCAAAAGGGGGTGGGCTTTTCGGAGGCTGGCCATTAAAGTTCTCGTAGTTGAATACAACGGTGGCTTTTCAGGTCGCTGGTCTCGGTTAGACCCCGGGCGAGAACCATGACTTACCTTTTGTCTTTGTTTTTAATTGGCTTGGTTTTAGGGCTAGTGGGAGTAGCATCAAACCCTGCCCCCTATTTTGCTGCTTTGGGTCTGGTTGTAGCAGCAGGGGCGGGGTGTGGAATTTTAATAGGGCATGGGGGGCCTTTCCTGTCATTAGTGCTATTTTTAATTTACCTTGGCGGAATGTTGGTGGTTTTTGCCTACTCAGCTGCATTGGCAGCAGAGCCGTACCCCGAGTCGTGAGGCGATTGATCTGTTCTGCGGTATGTTGTTGGCTACGGGGCGGCGGTGGTTTTAGCAGCAGGGTACTCCTGAAGCCAGTGACACGAGGGCTCGTGAGTTGTGGTAGATGGTCTTGAGGAGCTCGGCGTTCTGCGGGGAGACACAGCCGGAGTGGCCATAGTCTATGCTTCAGGGGGTGAGATGTTGATAGCCTCCGCATGAGTTTTACTCTTGACACTTTTCGTTGTGCTCGAGCTTACTCGAGGAGGGAGTCAGGGGGCCCTGCGGGCCGTTTAGGCAGTAGTTCAATATAGTGCAAACGCTAAAGTCACAAAAAACAGACCGAGGTATGCTTTGATTGAGCCTTGCTGGGTTTGGGCCGTTAGATTGACAGCTGGAAGATGGGAGGCAGCGGCTGCTTTTGGGCCCACCTTCTCCAATCACGAGAAGTCTAGTGTCTGAGCTGCAATTGTTTGTCCAAAGGCAAGGCCCAGCTTAGGAATGAGGCGGTGGACAACAATTGGGAAAAAGCCTAATATGTTTGAGAAATTATGGGCTGTGAGATTGGGGGTAACCTTGTGTTGCATGTTAGTGAGAGAGGCTAGTTCGAAGGCAATCAAAAGGCCTAAGATAGAAACAAGAAGGGCGCTTAATTTAAGGGCCAGTGGCATGGTAAGAATGGGTGTCTTCAGGGGGAGGAAGTTGGAAACAATAATAAGGCCTGCAACAATGCTTCCCCAAGCCAAACGCTTAATAGGATTGATGATGAGGGGGTTGTTCTCGTTGATTGGGTTGAGGGGAGGGAACCGGGGGTGCCCCAAAGAAACTAAATAAATCATACGCGTGCTGTAAACTGCCGTGAAAGATGTCGCAAGCAAGGTGAGAACAAGGGCTCAGGCGTTTAAGTAGGATGTATTAAGAGCTTCGATGATCGCGTCCTTCGAAAAGAAGCCAGCTAAGAAGGGGGTGCCAGTGAGAGCAAGACTACCAATAGTGATGCAGGAGGAGGTGGTAGGGGCAAGGCTGTGGAGCCCCCCTATCTTCCGAATGTCCTGTTCATCATTCAAACTGTGAATTAAAGAACCTGAACATAAGAAGAGCATAGCCTTGAAGAAGGCATGCGTGCAAATATGGAAGAATGCCAGCTGAGGCTGATTTAAACCTACAGCCACCATTATTAGGCCCAGCTGACTGGATGTTGAGAAGGCTACGATTTTCTTAATATCATTTTGGGTAAGTGCACAAGTGGCAGTAAAAAATGATGTGAGGGCTCCGAGGCACAAGCAGATCGTAAGAGCTGTCTGATTGTCTTCCATAAGGGGGCTAAGTCGGATAAGTAGAAAAACCCCCGCGACAACCATAGTACTTGAGTGGAGTAACGCCGAGACAGGGGTGGGGCCCTCTATAGCGGATGGAAGCCAAGGGTGTAGGCCGAATTGAGCCGATTTCCCAGCAGCAGCGAGGATGAGGCCAAGAAGGGGCAATGTTAAGTCAAGGCCCTTTGAGGAAATAAATATTTGTTGCATTTCCCAAGAGTTGAGGTTGGTTGCAAATCAGGCCATGCTTAGGATAAGGCCGATATCACCAACTCGGTTATATAAAACCGCTTGTAATGCCGCTGTGTTTGCATCAGCCCGCCCGTACCATCAGCCGATAAGTAAAAAGGACATAATGCCCACCCCCTCTCACCCAATAAAGAGTTGAAACATATTGTTGGCAGTAACAAGGACAATTATTGCAACAAGGAAGAGGAGAAGGTACTTGAAGAAACGGTTCAGATTGGGGTCTGCGTGCATGTACCAAGAGGCGAACTCGAGAATAGATCAGGTGACATATAGTGCAACAGGCGTAAAAATTGTTGAGTAGTGGTCAAACTTAAAGCTGATATTAATATCAAAGATAAGGGTATTAATCCACTGCCAGCTGGTAACAATCGTTTCTGCACCCTCGTCTAGGAATAGGGCTAGAGGGAGAAGGCTGACAAAGAAGGCAGTCTTCACTGCGGTCTTTGCCTGAGTAACATTCCACGTCCCCTCGAGGGGACGTGAATCAAGGGTTGAGAGAAGGGGGAGGACGAGAAGAAGGATAGTTACGAGCAGACTTGAAGTAAGGGTCAGAGTAGTAAAGTGCATAGCTGCCACTTGGATTTGCACCAAGAGTTTTTGGTTCCTAAGACCAACGGATGAGCTGTTATCCTTCAGAAGCTCGAGTGAGCCGAGGGGTTTAACCTCGGAAGCAGGAGATTAGCAGTTTCTACGGCCATCGGGCCTCTCTCGGTAAGCAAGGGGACTTCAACCCCTATCTCTAGAATCACAATCTAGCATTTTAATTAAACTATGCCTACAGAAGCACCACCCTCACATTTGCTCGGGCTTCAGGACCAGTAGCACGATTGGAAGCAAGTGCAGTACGAGGAGAAGGTGTTCCCGTGTGTGTGACGGCTCAAGACCAATAATATGGCTAGGGACGGGGCCCCGCTGGGTCGTCAGAAATAGGTGTAAGGAGTAGGCGGCTGTAATCAGCATCCCGACTCCTGTCAAGACGAGGGTTCAGTGGGATCAGTTAAACATCGACGTGATAATGAGGACCTCCCCCATGAAGTTCGGAAGCGGGGGTAAAGCAAGATTAGCAAGACTGGCAATAAATCACCAAGTGGCCATTAACGGGAAAATCGCCTGTATCCCCCGAACAAGAAGCATGGTTCGACTGTGCGTCCGCTCGTAAGCCGTATTTGCAAGACAGAAGAGGGCAGATGAGGCCAGACCATGTGCAATTATGAGAACAATTGCCCCTGAGAAGCCTCAAGGGGTTTGGATGAGAATGCCCCCTGCAACAAGCCCTATGTGTCCAACAGAAGAGTAAGCAATTAGAGACTTCAAATCCGTCTGGCGTAGACAAATGGTTCCAGTCATGATGATCCCCCAGAGAGCCAGTGCAATAAAGGGGTAGACCAGATCCTTAGTTAAAGGCTCTAGAATTAGCATCATGCGCATTATACCGTACCCCCCAAGCTTTAGGAGGACTGCAGCAAGAACCATTGACCCGGCAACTGGGGCTTCTACGTGCGCTTTAGGAAGCCAAAGATGCACCCCATACAACGGCATTTTGACAAGGAAAGCAATTAAACAGCCCGCCCACCACAGCTTATCGCCCCAGGTCGAGAGTTGAAGAGTCGGGGTGTATTGAAGGGTCAGAAGCGATAGTGTGCCGGTGTCCCCCTGTAGAACAAGAAGGGCAACCAACAGAGGAAGGGACCCCGCCAATGTATAAAACAAGAAGTAAATCCCAGCATTCAGGCGCTCCATTTGGTTGCCTCACCGAGTGATAATAAAGAGGGTGGGAATCAGAGTAGCCTCAAACATGACGTAGAACATCAGGATTTCGGTTGCACCAAATGCTATTACAAGAAATACTTGCAGAGATGTGAGCAAGCAAATATATGTCCGTTGTCGACTAGAGGGTTCTGAGGATATGTGATTCTGACTCGCGAGGATCATTAATGGCAATAATCAGCAGGACAGAACAAGCAAGGGCATGGACAGCGGGTCAGTTGCAAGGTAGTGGTTCGAACTAAACCAGCCAGCCTCAGAAGACCACTTGAGTCAGGACAGGCTAACAAGAGCGATAGCAAAGCTTTGCACGAGACAGGAGGCTCAAAGTCACTTAGGCCGGGTAAGCCAAATTGTTGGAAAAAGCATAATTGTTGGGACAAGGACTTTTAACATCGAAGGAGGTTTAAGCTCTGAAGGTGGTCTGTACCATGAGTCCGAGCTGTGGCAACAAGAAGGGCAAGGCCTGCGGCCGCCTCACAAGCCGAGAAAGCCAACAGCAGCAAGGGAGCAGCAGAGAAATCCACCGCCCCCAGCTGCAGGGCCCAGACCGAGAGGCCAATGTAGAGGGAGAGTATTATGCCTTCTAGACAAAGAAGGGCTGACAGCAGGTGGGTGCGGTGGAATGCTAGTCCTGCAAAGCCTAGGGCGAAAGCTGAAGAGAAGGTGAACTGTACGGGTGTCATAGGGTGGTCATGGAATTTAACCAGGATTGTTTGAGCCGAAATCAAGGGTCTTACTTAGACTAACCGCCCACCCAAATTTTCCTAGCGGCTGGTTGCTGAGCTATTCGGCTCACTCTAGGCCCCCCTGAGCCCACTCGTATGCAAGGCCTAATGTGAGCATAACTAGGATTGCTGTCGCCCACCCAAAAGTGACGGATGGGGCCTCCAGCTGGTCTCCTCACGGGAGGGGCAGAAGCAAAGCAATCTCAAGATCAAAGAGAAGGAAAAGAATTGCAACCAGAAAGAACCGAAGGGAGAAGGGAAGACGAGCGGACCCTAAGGGGTCGAAGCCGCACTCATAGGGTGAGAGCTTTTCAGCATTCGGGTTTATCTGAGGCAATCAGAAAGCGACGAGCGTAAGAATAACTGAGAGGCCTGCTGTTATGGCAGCTACTGCTGTGAGGGTGTTCATTATCTTTCCTTGGGGTTTAACCAAGACCTAATGATTGGAAGTCACTTATACTAGCGCTAATACTAGAAAGATTAAGAGCCTCATCAATAAATCGACACGTAGAGGAAGAGCCAGACAACATCAACGAAATGTCAGTATCAGGCAGCGGCTTCGAAGCCAAAATGATGGCCGGATGTAAAGTGGTATCGAATTTGGCGTAGGAGACAAACTGCTAAGAAAGTAGACCCGATAATGACATGAAGGCCGTGGAAACCGGTGGCTACGAAGAAAGTGGCACCGTATACACCGTCAGCAATTGTGAAGGGGGCCTCATAGTACTCAAGCGCTTGGAGGAATGTAAAATAAAACCCAAGAAGGATGGTTAGGCCGAGTGCGTGGATTGCTTGTTTTCGTTCACCAGCCGTGATGCTGTGATGGGCCCACGTAACAGTTACACCGGAAGCCAGAAGGACAGCGGTGTTCAATAGTGGCACCTCAAACGGATCGAGGGCAAGGACCCCAGCTGGGGGTCAATAACCGCCCAGCTCGGGGTCTGGGGCAAGACTTGAATGATAGAAAGCTCAGAAAAAGCCTAAGAAGAAGAAGACTTCTGACGTGATGAACAAGATCATTCCATACCGTAGGCCTTTTTGGACAGGTGGGGTGTGGTGACCTTGGAAGGTTCCCTCCCGGACAATGTCTCGCCATCACTGGTACATGGTCAGGAGAAGCAGGATCAAGCCCAGGGATATTAGAATATAAGAGTGAAAATGAAATCAGATCGCAAGACCTGATGTTATGAGAAGAGCAGCAGTTGCACCGGTAAGGGGTCAAGGGCTCGGGTCTACCATGTGGAATGCGTGTGCTTGGTGGGCCATTATAGATTTTCTTGTAAATAGAGACTTAGCAAGAGCACGAAGACATAGGCTTGAATCATAGCAACAGCGATCTCTAGAAGTGTCAGAAGGAAGAGCACCCCAGCAGTAAGTACTGCTACTGCAGGCATTATTGGAATAAGGACCATAACCGCTGTTGACACCAGCCCCATGAGCAGGTGGCCAGCCGTTAGGTTGGCTGTGAGTCGGACCCCTAGGGCCAGGGGCCGGATGAAAAGGCTGATTGTTTCGATAATGATTAGTACCGGGATCAAGGGAGTTGGGGTGCCCTCCGGAAGAAGGTGGCCAAGGGCAACAGCCGGTTGGTTACGCATGCCGATAAGCACAGTCGCAAGTCAAAGTGGAACTGCAAAGCCCAAGTTTAAAGACAGCTGAGTTGTGGGGGTAAAGGTATATGGTAACAGCCCTAGAACATTAATCGTAATCAAGAAGAGCATTAGAGATGTAAAGATGGCTGCTCACTTGTGTCCTCCGGGATTAATAGGGAGTAGCAGCTGCCGGGCAAAACCACTAATGAACCACCCTTGAAGGCTGAGAAGGCGATTGTCCAATCAGCGGCCTGTGGGGGCAGGGAAAAGAACTCATGGAAGGGACAAGGCAAGAGCAATTAGCGGGATGCCGAGAAGCGAGGGGCTTAAGAATTGGTCGAAAAAGCTTAGTGTCATGGTCAATTTCAAGGGTTGGTCTTGGTATGCTTCGTCTCAACTACTGGTTCGTTAAGGAAGCTCTGAGCTAGCACTTTGGGCGGAATCAGGACTAGAAAGATGAGTCACGAAAACGTGAAAATGGCGAGTCACGGGGCAGGGTTGAGTTGAGGCATGCACTAAGGGCGGTTGGTAGCCGCCAATCTCTAGCTTAAAAGGCTAACGCTGGTTCCGGTTTAGCTTCTTAGTGAGGCGTCTTCAAGTATGAGTAGGGACCAGTTCTCGAAATGCTCGAGGGGAACTGCCTCAACTGCAATCGGTATAAAACTATGGTTTGCCCCACAGATTTCAGAGCATTGACCGTAGAACACACCCGGTCGAGACACAATGAAACCTGTTTGGTTTAAGCGCCCAGGGACGGCATCTGTCTTTACCCCAAGAGCTGGGACGGCCCACGAGTGAAGAACATCTTCAGCGGACACGAGAACTCGAATGGAAGACTCAGAGGGAACTACCACATGGTGGTCTGACTCCAGAAGACGGAATTGTCCGGGCTCCAAGTCTTCTGTAGAAATCATGTATGCATCAAAGCCAAGGTCGCTGTAGTCTGTATACTCGTAACTTCAGTACCACTGGTGGCCAACAGCCTTGACTGTGAGGTGGGGGTCGTTGATTTCGTCTGTAAGGTATAAGATTCGGAGTGATGGGAGGGCAATAAAAATCAAGACAGCAGCCGGTAGGACTGTCCAAACGAACTCAAGTTCTTGGGAGTCGATTACATTTTTATTAGTAAGTTTGGCGGAAACCATGGCAAGGATAGTGTAAAGAACCAAAGTGCTGATGAGAATCACAATCATCAGGGCGTGATCGTGGAAGTGAAGGAGCTCTTCTATTAGAGGGGAGGCCGCGTCTTGGAATCCGAGTTGGGTGGGGTATGCCATTCTAGCCTTAGGCTCAAGTCACGCGGGGCTTAAACCCACAATTCTGCCTCGACAAGGCAGTGTAATATCATTTTACTAGTGTCTTAAAAAGAAAGTGGCAGAATGGCTATGCGGTTGGCTTGAAACCAGCTTATGGGGGTTCAATTCCTCCCTTTCTCGTCTACTTCGGTACTTGGACGAATGCGGGCTCTTCAAATGTATGATACGGCGGAGGACATCCGTGAAGTCATTCTACGTTTGTAGTTGTTAACTCAACTGATAGGACCTCTCGTTTAGCTGCAAAAGCTTCTCAAAGAATGAACAAGAAAAGAACCACCGCGACCAGTGAAACTAAAGACCCAACTGAAGAAACAGTGTTTCATAGGGTATAGGCATCAGGGTAGTCGGAGTATCGTCGTGGCATGCCAGCAAGACCGAGGAAGTGTTGTGGGAAGAAGGTTAGGTTTACCCCGACGAACATAATCCCAAAGTGGACTTTTGTCCACGTGCTATGGAGTGTGTAGCCAGAGAATAGCGGGAACCAGTGGACAAATCCGCCCATAATAGCAAACACTGCACCCATTGATAACACATAATGGAAGTGAGCTACGACATAGTAAGTGTCATGGAGAATAATGTCCAAAGAGGAGTTGGCTAAAACAATACCTGTAAGACCCCCCACAGTGAAAAGGAAAATGAAGCCTAGCGCTCACAGAAGAGGGGCTTCTCACTTAATTGAACCCCCATGAAGTGTAGCCAGTCAGCTAAACACTTTGACCCCTGTTGGGATCGCAATAATCATTGTCGCCGAGGTAAAGTAAGCTCGTGTGTCCACATCCATCCCCACCGTGAACATGTGGTGGGCTCATACAATGAAACCAAGCAGTCCAATGGCCATCATGGCTCAAACCATGCCCATATAACCAAAAGGCTCGCTTTTCCCAGCATAGTACGCTACAATGTGAGAAATCATCCCGAACCCTGGAAGGATTAAAATGTACACCTCCGGATGCCCAAAGAATCAGAACAAATGCTGGTAGAGAATTGGGTCTCCTCCGCCCGCAGGGTCAAAGAAGGTTGTATTAAGATTTCGATCTGTCAGCAGCATTGTGATGCCGGCGGCAAGGACGGGAAGGGATAGAAGAAGAAGAACCGCAGTGATTAACACAGATCAGACGAAAAGGGGTGTCTGGTACAGTGAGATGGCTGGGGGTTTCATGTTAATAATTGTGGTGATGAAGTTAATTGCCCCCAGAATTGACGAAATTCCCGCCAAGTGCAGGGAGAAGATCGTCAGGTCTACAGATGCCCCGGCATGGGCCAAATTTCCAGAAAGTGGGGGATAAACAGTTCAACCGGTTCCTGCCCCGGCCTCAACGCCTGACGATGCGAGAAGAAGGAGAAAAGATGGGGGTAAGAGTCAGAAGCTCATATTATTTATTCGGGGAAACGCCATGTCAGGAGCCCCAATCATGAGAGGGATCAGCCAGTTTCCGAACCCCCCAATTATAATAGGCATCACCATGAAGAAGATTATAACAAAAGCATGTGCTGTAACGATGACGTTGTAAATCTGGTCGTCACCTAGGAGGGCACCGGGTTGACTTAATTCTGCTCGAATAAGCAGGCTCAACCCCGTACCAACTATTCCGGCCCAGGCACCAAATACCAGGTAAAGGGTGCCAATGTCTTTGTGATTGGTTGAGAAAAATCAGCGGGTAATTGTCAC